CGAGTCCGAAGCTTCTTTCGTAACTCCCGGAATTTCTTCGTAGTGGCTCCGTTCCATGCCTCATTTCATAGGTAAGCCCAAAGTGGCTCTATTTCATTCTATTTCACTTCCTAGCACTTCCTATCATTTAATATCCATCCCTTTGATTGACATAAGAGATGTCATTTATAGTCTATCTCTTTCTATATATGGAAAGTCAAGAAATTCTCATCGAAACATCGAGAAATTGTGCATATAGAAAACTCTAAAGAAAGAAAAAAAGGAGACCCATGCCATGATTTTCAAATCTTTTCTACTTAGTAGTCTAAGTTTCTCGATGAGGATAATTAATATGGATTTCTGACCACATTCTCCATGGGTCCCTCTTAGATCTTCTTTCTCCAATCTTGGATTAGGGAAGAAGGAGATATTCGCGACTACTGGTGGTTTCATTATGGGGCAGCTCATGATCTTCATATCGATCTATTATCCACCTCTGCATCTATTCTTTCTTAGCTAAACGGGTGGAAGATCCATCCAATTTGGTTATATCATGGACTCGAAAAACGGATCTGAATGTGACTGAAATGCACGATCTTCACAGGTATCACTTTTCACGATACCTAAAAGGTGGAATAGCGATTTTCGAACCATTTCCTATAAGAGAAAGGTTTCCATTACTTTGAGAAATGGATTCTATATCAAACTATAGCTATTGCATTAAAGAAGAAAAGAAACTAATAGAAGTCAAAGACGCGGAATGGTAGTGAATAGAGAGAAAGATTCTTCTGGTTTTCTTGTTCCTGAAAATATTCTATCTATCTCCTAGACGCCGTAGAGAATTGAGAATTTTCATGTCTTTCAATTCTCGTACTCGTAATTGGAAAGTTACGGAAGGAGATCCATCATTTTGCAATGAAAACTACGTAAAAAACTCTGGACAATTTCGAAATCAGGCCAAGCGTCTTAATACATATGCAAAAAAATTCATTATTGGCCCACCATTGATTAGAAGATTTAACTTGTATGAATCGCTATTGGTTTGATACGAATAATGGCAGTTGTTTCAGTATGTTAAGGATACAGATGTATCCACAATTCATTTAGAGTTACTTAATAGCCTATTTCTTATACCATATCTCTATCCCGTGAAATTCTCGAGCCGAAAGATGGATGCATATGCTGTGTTTCATTTTGCTAAATGATATCAATTAAATGGTGTATCAATTCCATAAATTGGATATAGCAATAAATAAATCAGCAAAATTCTTTTATTTTAGATAGAAGAAACATTTCTTCTATCTAAAATAAAAGAATGTACCCTTCTATCCAAATCCAATTTGCATCGATAAAATAAATCCAAATTCCAGTAGTAGATGAATAATTGCAAATTTTTGTGTGTACGAGATTAGAATAACTTCAAAATAACTGACATAATTTTTTATTTTTCCTGATCAGAAAAATACACGAAAAAGAAAGGAGGTATAAAAATTTTTGGATTTATGGTTAAAGAAGAAAAAGAAGAAAACTGGGGTTCTGTTGAATTTCAAGTATTCAGTTTCACCAATAAGATACGGAGACTTGCTTCACATTTGGAATTACACAAAAAAGATTTTTCATCGGAAAGAGGTCTCCGAAGACTTTTGGGAAAACGTCAACGTTTGCTGGCTTATTTGGCAAAGAAAAATAGAGTACGTTATAAGAAATTAATCAGTCAGTTGGATATTCGGGAGCGGTAATTTCATCGTTCGAATTTTTTTTCTTATTTTATTAGTAGTCTTATAGTAGTCTTAGGTTTTGCATTTTGATGAGCCTCGTTTTGAGGAATTCATGGAATAATCCATTTTCATGGAATAATGAATTAAGGAAGAAAGGATATGAGTCTACCGCTTACAAGAAAAGATCTCATGATAGTCAATATGGGCCCTCACCACCCATCAATGCATGGTGTTCTTCGACTGATCGTTACTCTCGATGGTGAAGATGTTATTGATTGTGAACCCATATTAGGCTATTTACACAGAGGAATGGAAAAAATCGCGGAAAACCGAACTATTATACAATACTTACCTTACGTAACACGTTGGGATTATTTAGCTACTATGTTTACAGAAGCAATAACGGTAAATGCACCAGAATTCTTGGAGAATATTCAAATACCCCAAAGAGCCAGCTATATTAGGGTAATTATGTTAGAATTGAGCCGTATAGCTTCTCACTTGTTATGGCTCGGACCTTTTATGGCAGATCTCGGCGCACAGACTCCTTTTTTTTATATTTTTAGAGAGAGAGAATTAATATATGATCTATTTGAAGCTGCTACAGGTATGCGAATGATGCATAATTACTTTCGCATCGGAGGAGTAGCTGCCGATCTACCTTATGGATGGATCGATAAATGTTTAGATTTCTGTGATTATTTTTTACGAGGAGTTGTTGAATATCAACAACTTATTACACAGAATCCCATTTTTTTAGAACGAGTTGAAGGAGTCGGTTTTATTAGCGGAGAAGAAGCTGTAAATTGGGGCTTATCGGGCCCGATGTTACGAGCTTCTGGAATACAATGGGATCTTCGTAAAGTTGATCCTTATGAATCTTACAATCAATTCGATTGGAAAGTCCAATGGCAAAAAGAAGGGGATTCATTAGCTCGCTATTTAGTACGAATCGGTGAAATGAGGGAATCAATCAAAATTATTCAGCAGGCTGTAGAGAAAATTCCTGGAGGCCCTTATGAGAATTTAGAAGTCCGACGCTTTAAGAAAGCAAAGAATTCCGAATGGAATGATTTTGAATATCGATTTCTTGGTAAAAAACCTTCGCCCAATTTTGAATTGTCAAAGCAAGAGCTTTATGTAAGAGTGGAAGCTCCAAAAGGTGAATTAGGAATTTATCTGGTAGGAGATGATAGTCTTTTCCCTTGGAGATGGAAAATTCGTCCACCCGGTTTTATTAATTTGCAAATTCTTCCTCAGCTAGTCAAAAAAATGAAATTGGCTGATATCATGACGATATTAGGTAGTATAGATATCATTATGGGGGAAGTTGATCGTTGAAATGATAATAGACAGGGTAGAGGTAGAAGCTATCAATTCTTTTTCGAACTTAGAATTATTAAAAGAAGTCTATGGACTGATATGGATTCTACCCATTTTGACCCTCTTACTGGGAATCACAATAGAAGTACTCGTAATTGTGTGGTTAGAAAGAGAAATATCCGCATCGATACAACAACGTATTGGTCCTGAATATGCTGGCCCCCTGGGACTGCTTCAAGCTATAGCAGATGGAACTAAGCTACTTTTTAAAGAGGATATCTTGCCATCCCGAGGGGATATTCCCTTATTTACCATTGGACCGTCTATAGCAGTCATATCAATTTTATTAAGTTTTTTAGTTATTCCTTTGGGATATCAGTTTGTTTTAGCCGATCTTAGTATTGGTGTTTTTTTATGGATTGCCATTTCAAGTATTGCTCCTATTGGTCTTCTTATGGCAGGATATAGCTCAAATAATAAATATTCTTTTTCAGGCGGTCTACGAGCTGCAGCTCAATCTATTAGTTATGAAATACCATTAACTTTTTGTGTGCTAGCGATATCTCTACGTGCGATTCGTTAAAATAGGATCTTTTTCCTTTCAAATTCATTGAATATTTATCTTCCTTTTCTTATTCTATATTCGGGTTAGTAAGTTAAACTAGATAGCTATATGAGTGAAACAAAACAGCTTATTAATTTGTAGTAAAAAGAAAAAATCTCATTTCCTACGTACAAGAAAAAGTTGAAGTAAACATAAACAGTGTAAACTCTTTACCCCAAGGTTGAGATTTTTTGATTAGTCATCATATCTTGAAGCGGGCAAGAATAAGGGATTCTCGATACAGAAAGTTGTAATCATAAGGGAATCCATGAAAAGTTAGTGAGGGATTAGGAACACTAAAGTACATAAAGGATTAGTAATGAGGGAATCTAAGGCATTAGATATTTTTCCTCATAAAAGGAATCATAATAAGGACTTGAAATTGGTGGAAATGAGCAAGTAGTACTTTCTTTCGGATTCCGATCCAGAGTATGTTCCCATTCACTTGTTAAGGAAATGGCTATCAAGAACGAATTAACCCTTTATTCCTTTTTTCTTTTTAAATACCCCCCCGCGGGAAAGAAGAATAGGACAAAAGATATGGAATGCAATACAAAAAAAAAGATCTTTATTTATTCTTTCCGTCGTTTATCCATATTCATACAGAATTCTTCATGAACTAATGCCCAATTCTTTTCTTTTCATTTATTAATTGCTATAACGAGTGTTTTATTCCAAGATTAAGTTATTACTGAACAAGGAAAAAGTACCATTATATTATAAAGGATGAGATCAATTCGGAAGCGTTTTTTATTATTCTAGCAGACGGAATTCCTTTGGTCTAATTTAGGACGTTGAAATCGATTTTATCTTAGATAATTCTAGCTACGCCCAAGGGGATAATAACGAAATGAAACAGTACTTTCTTTTTTTCTGATCATAGAGGAGCCGTATGAAACTAAGGTTTCATGTACGGTTTTGGAATAGCGGCGGGAACTGTGATGTTATCGTCGACTATGATTATCCAACAGTTCAAGTACAGTTGATATAGTTGAAGCACAGTCAAAATATGGTTTTTTTGGATGGAATCTTTGGCGTCAGCCTATAGGTTTTCTGGTTTTTCTAATTTCTTCTTTGGCAGAATGTGAAAGATTACCCTTTGATTTACCAGAAGCGGAGGAAGAATTAGTAGCAGGTTATCAAACCGAATATTCTGGTATCAAATATGGTTTATTTTATCTTGTTTCTTACCTAAATTTATTAGTTTCCTCTTTATTTGTAACAGTTCTCTACTTAGGCGGGTGGAATTTGTCTATTCCCTATATATCTTTTTTTGGATTTTTCCAAATGAATAAAATGGTTGGAATTTTAGAAATGACAATGGGTATCCTTATTACATTAACTAAAGCTTATTTATTTCTCTTCATTTCTATCACAATAAGATGGACTTTACCCAGGATGAGAATGGATCAGTTATTAAATCTTGGATGGAAATTTCTTTTACCAATTTCCCTGGGCAATCTCTTATTAACAACTTCTTCCCAACTTGTTTCACTATAAAATAAGATAATACAATAACAGTAAGAATATTTTCAACACAAAAGTTCTCTCAAACAAGAGAAAGAAACATACCTTTTTAATAGATATTTAGAATATGTTCCCTATGGTAACTGGGTTCATGAGTTATGGTCAACAAACAATACGCGCAGCAAGGTACATTGGTCAAAGTTTCATAATTACCTTATCCCACACAAATCGTTTACCTATAACGATTCACTACCCCTACGAAAAATCAATTACATCGGAGCGTTTCCGGGGGCGAATCCACTTTGAATTTGATAAATGTATTGCTTGTGAAGTATGTGTTCGCGTATGCCCTATAGATCTACCCCTTGTGGATTGGAGATTTGAAAAGGATATTAAAAGGAAACAATTGCTTAATTATAGTATTGATTTCGGAGTTTGTATATTTTGTGGTAATTGTGTTGAGTACTGTCCGACAAACTGTTTATCAATGACTGAAGAGTATGAACTTTCTACTTATGATCGTCATGAATTGAATTACAATCAAATTGCTTTGAGTCGGTTACCAATCTCCATAATGGGAGATTACACAATTCAAACAATTAGGAATTCAACTCAAAGTAAAATAGACGAAGAAAAATCTTGGAATTCAAGAACGATTACTGATTACTAGAATTTTTTTTTGTTAGAATCCAAAAGAAAAGTTCTTTACTAACTAGAAAGAAAAACGAATACCTAACTGCTTATTGCAAATTATTCCTGATTTAAAATGAGAGTAGATTTTCGTGATGTGATTTCCAACTATAGAACTTATATACAATATACAAAAAAGTATCCTAATCCTTTTTTCTTCCTTGAATCTTTTAGTTTTAGTCAGTTCATGAAAAATTTTATACTATTAATTTCTTCTTATCCATAATGGATTTACCTGGACCAATACATGAAATTCTTGTGCTATTTGGGGGATTTGTTCTTCTACTAGGGGGTCTAGGGGTGGTATTACTTACCAACCCAATTTATTCTGCTTTTTCGCTAGGATTAGTTCTTGTTTGTATATCCTTATTCTATATTTTATTGAATTCCTACTTTGTAGCTGTGGCACAACTTCTTATTTATGTGGGAGCTATAAATGTCTTGATCATATTTGCCGTAATGTTCGTAAAAGGCTCAGAATGGTCTAAAGATAAGAATTTTTGGACTATTGGAGATGGGTTCACTTCACTCGTTTGTATAACTATTCCTTTTTCACTAATGACTACTATCCCAGATACGTCATGGTATGGAATTCTTTGGACTACAAGATCAAACCAAATAGTAGAGCAGGGTCTCATAAATAACGTTCAACAAATTGGGATTCATTTAGCAACCGATTTTTATCTTCCATTTGAACTCATTTCCATAATTCTTCTAGTTTCTTTAATAGGTGCAATTACTATGGCTCGGCAATAAAAAATACTTAGAATGAATCAAAATTCTTAGAATTTCAAATCTAAAATAAATAACTAAAGAATCACAATTTTGATTTAGTAAAACCCATCTACTGCCAACAAATACCTTCTTTTCTCTTTTGTTGTGTAATTGTTCTATTCTAATTAATTGAATCGGTTCAATTCTTGTCCTCATATTGAAATGAATCGAGATTGATAAGGAGTTAGTTAATGATGTTTGAGCATGTACTTTTTTTGAGTGTCTATTTATTTTCGATTGGTATCTATGGATTGATCACAAGCCGAAACATGGTTAGAGCTCTAATATGCCTTGAACTTATACTGAATTCAATTAATCTAAATCTCGTAACATTTTCTGATCTATTTGATAGTCGCCAATTAAAAGGAGACATTTTCGCAATTTTTGTTATAGCCCTTGCGGCTGCTGAAGCAGCTATTGGACTATCCATTCTTTCTTCCATCCATCGTAACAGGAAATCAACTCGTATCAATCAATCTAATTTTTTGAATAATTAGACTTTTGAATAATTAGACATAGAATCTTCTAAACAAAGGGACACATCTAATAATAACATGTAATATTAAGATGAATAGAAATGAATACTATTTTCTTATTATTATTTGAGAATATCTATTTTTTGAGTAGGTTATTCTATAGTATTCTTTTTTACTTAGTTGAATTTTTTCAATTCATTGATATTGCAATTTGAATATTGCAATAATTTATATTGAAAAGACGATAGCCAATAAATTGGCTAATTCGAATTCGTATATACAATTCGTATAATTATGATTGTTGAAGCCCAAAATTCAAGTCTCTTGGCTCTTTTCACGCTTTCTCACAAACGGATTAAGAAATATACTGCATTATTTGTTGAAGTTTGGATAAACCATTGCTTCGTCTGGTGTCTACAATACATAAATACATATGACTCATATAGTACTAATTTCTTTTTTACCAGATCGAAAATTTTTATGTTGAAAAGGAAAATTTATAGATCCAATGTCACATTCCGTAAAAATTTATGATACATGTATAGGATGCACTCAATGTGTACGAGCTTGTCCAACAGATGTATTAGAAATGATACCCTGGGATGGATGTAAAGCCAAGCAAATTGCTTCCGCGCCGAGAACCGAAGATTGTGTGGGTTGTAAGAGATGCGAATCCGCTTGCCCAACAGATTTTTTAAGCGTCCGCGTTTATTTAGGACCTGAAACAACCCGCAGCATGGCTCTATCTTATTGATACGTTACAAAAAATTCCACTTGAATCGTCTGATTCCTCTTTACCGAAGAAGCCTGTGCTCGAAATAATCGAGCACGGGCTTTTCTGGTCAAAACGTATCTTGTCTTTATCTCTTTATCATGAGTTCTTTTCCTTGGTTAACAATACTTGTTGTTTTTCCGATATTTGCGGGTTCATTAATTTTCTTTTTACCTCATAGGGGAAACAAAATCGTTAGGTGGTATACTATGTCTATTTGTTTATTAGAATTCCTTCTAATGACTTACGCATTCTGTTATCATTTCCAATTGGAGGATCCCTTAATCCAATTAAAGGAGGATTCTAAATGGATAGACGTCTTCGATTTCCACTGGAGATTGGGAATCGATGGACTTTCATTAGGATCAATTTTATTGACAGGATTTATGACTACTTTAGCTACTTTAGCAGCTTGGCCAGTTACCCGGAATTCCCGATTATTCTATTTCCTGATGCTAGCAATGTATAGCGGTCAAATAGGATTATTTTCTTCGCGAGACCTTTTACTTTTTTTTATCATGTGGGAGTTAGAATTAATTCCTGTTTACTTACTTTTATCCATGTGGGGGGGGAAGAGGCGTCTCTATTCAGCTACAAAGTTTATTTTGTATACTGCAGGCGGTTCCATTTTTTTCTTAATCGGAGTTCTAGGTATGGGCTTATACGGTTCCAACGAACCAAGATTAGATTTGGAAAGATTAATTAATCAATCATACCCTGTAACATTGGAAATACTATTTTATTTTGGCTTCCTTATTGCTTATGCTGTCAAATTGCCGATTATACCCCTACATACGTGGTTACCAGATACCCACGGGGAAGCACATTACAGTACATGTATGCTTTTAGCGGGAATCCTATTAAAGATGGGAGCATACGGATTGATTCGGATCAATATGGAATTGTTACCTCATGCTCATTATCTATTTTCCCCCTGGTTAGTAATAATAGGAGCGATACAAATAATCTATGCAGCTTCAACTTCTCTTGGTCAACGAAATTTCAAAAAAAGAATAGCCTACTCCTCCGTCTCTCACATGGGTTTCATTATTATAGGAATTGGTTCCATAACCAACATTGGACTCAATGGAGCTATTTTACAAATATTATCCCATGGATTTATTGGTGCTACACTTTTTTTCTTGGCGGGAACGGCTTGTGATAGAATGCGCCTTGTTTATCTCGAAGAACTGGGAGGGGCTTCTATCCCAATGCCAAAAATTTTTACTATGTTTAGTAGCTTTTCAATGGCTTCTCTTGCTTTACCTGGAATGAGCGGTTTTGTTGCGGAATTAGTAGTATTTTTTGGACTAATTACTAGTCCAAAATTTCTGTTAATGCCAAAAATGCTAATTACTTTTGTAATGGCAATTGGAATGATATTAACTCCTATTTATTTATTATCTATGTTACGACAGATGTTCTATGGATACAAGCTATTTCATGTTCCAAACGAAAATTTTGTGGATTCTGGGCCGCGAGAACTCTTTCTTTTAATCTGTATCTTTTTACCAGTAATAGGAATTGGTATTTATCCAGATTTTGTTCTCTCGCTATCCGTTGACAGGGTAGAGGCTCTGTTATCCAATTATTATCCTAAATAGGATTTTTTTCTTCTACTAGTCCGCTCTATATTCCATAGTGGAAATACCAAATAATTCAGAAAAAAGTAAAAAAGTCTAATTAGATCTATCTTGAATTTTTGAGAACCCTTTGAGAAGGCGTTCAAGGGGTTCTCAAATCAAACACAAAAATGGAAAAAACTCCCATTTCATTAAGGTTTTATGTTATGTAATCATTTAGATGGGTAATGTAAATGAACCATAACTATGTAAACCTATTCCTAATAGATTGATACCAAAATAACAGATCCAAATTATAAGAAATCCTATGGAAGCTACAAGTGCTGAATTCGTACCCTTCCAATTTGGATTTGTTCTACTATGTAAATAAATTGCGAATATGGTCCAAGTAATAAATGCCCAAGTTTCTTTAAGATCCCAATTCCAATAGGATCCCCACGCCTCATTAGCCCATACTGCTCCACAAAGAATACCTATGGTTAAAAGGGTAAACCCTAGACTAATGACACGATAACTCCAAGAATCCAAACGCTCAGTTAATTGATATTTGTAATAATTTGGAAATGAAGGAAAAGAGGCGCTTTTTAAAGCACTTCTTTTTGCATAGAAATATTCAATCTCATTAAAGAAAAATGTTTTACTTAAAACATTTTTTTTCTTTTTAGAAAAGAAATCTAAATTCTTTCGAAATCTAATGATTAGAAGAGCGGCGGATAATAAGGATCCGCACAAAAGAGTCGCATAGCTTAGTAACATCATACTGACATGCATCATTAACCACTGAGATTGTAGAGCAGGTACTAGTATTGTGGATTGATGCATTTCAGTTAAAAGACCCGACGTGGCAAAGCCTTGCGTTAAAATAGTACTCGGCGTAGTTATTGTGCTTAAATCATTTTGAGAGTTCTGTATCTTAGGAATCATATGAAGAATATACAGAGCCCATGAAAGGAAGATCAATGACTCATATAAATTACTTAATGGAAAATGTCCCGAAGAAGTCCAACGAGAAACTAAGAATCCTGTTATAGAGAAAAAAGTAGCTATCATTCCTTTTTCTGACGAATCACGTAATCCCCCAAGTTCACGAACTAATAAGGTTATCAAATGAATCGTAATCACAATTGAAATTGTTGAGAAAGAAATATGAGTTAGTATATGTTCTAAAGTTGCAAATAGCATAAGGGGAAGGTCCCATTACAAAATTGGAAATTTCGAATTGAATCCATTTTATAATCTATTGTATTCTTTTTCGAGACTGCCGCCACTCGGACTCGAACCGAGATGCTTGAGCACTGCTTCCTAAGAGCAGCGTGTCTACCAATTTCACCATGGCGGCTAACTTGAAATAATAGGTAACTTAAAAGAATATTAGTTATTTTCTCGCGAATCGTCGAGATTGGGAGAGTCCATAGAATTTAGGAACATTAGAATCTTCATTAAAATAGACTTCGTTTGGTAGTATCGTTGCGAATTTTTTTAACAAAAAACTCTTGCTTTGCCCAATAGAAACTAAGTTTGAAAGAGTTGGAACTGTTTTTCTCAGTTGCAATATAGAACGAATTTTTTTGTGAATTTTGGGTAAGATAGGTAGAAGTTGTAAGTCTTATTGCAGGAATACTCTACTTTTCATAATAGAATCCTCTTTTTTTTATTTATTATATGGATTCTATTATGAAAAGTTCATTGATAGGAAAAGAATATTTAGGCCACAGTATACCAAAAACCTTTGTTCTATATATCAGAGAGGTTAGTTCTAAGAATATTGTACCGAGGAATTCGACACATAAAAGTACATTCATTAATTAATCCTAATTATTCATATTAAATAATTGGAATCTCTTTGGGATAGGTCAATTCATATTATTCCAAAACCTTATTATTTGTTTGTTTGTTGCCGAGAAAAACCCCTTGGTTTTGGATGCTCGCTGACGCTGGAAAATGATCTTGATTTTGCTAAAGAATAAGATTGTACTATGGAAAAGTAAGTCTTTTTCTTCCAAAGATTTTTACGAATACGCTTTTTTGACATCGAAGTACGTTTTTTTGGAACTGCCATTCAAAAACAAGATTCCTTTTTTCTAGTTGTATGTGAAAGACATCTATTGCCGCAAATCAATCCATCTTTCTTCTTTTTCTTAGTATTTATACTTAAATACTGAAAGATATTGAAATTCTGAATTCTTTTTTACTTCATTTTGTCTAATGCGGATAAGACAAGAGTTTTTTAGCATATTATATATATTTTTTAGACTTTGTTTTAATAATATAGAATATATACTAAGGTTTTCTATTTAAATCAATTTATATATGAAGTATACTCCATATATAGATATAGGATATGGGGGCCCATCCCCCATATAAGATGGGAGGATCAAAGGAAGGGAAAATTCCAATAGTTAATTAAGTTCAGAATGGTATTCCATAATTGAATTCCAATCAAAACAAAAAAAACACTTAGTCTCTTAAACAACACATTCTAAAACTTAGGTAATTCAAGTCATTAGGATTTAAGTTCTATATGAAGTAAGGAATATTCAAGAATTTCCTATAAACATATAAACACAGGTTTTCATTGGAATTCAATCAATTTCAGTTACGAAACAAGGGAGCTGCTTCATTTTAATAGAAAGAAATACAAAAAAGAATATTAAAGTAAAATGATTCAATCTTTTTTTGTATTTTAATAAATGTCCTTCTTTAGGTAATAACTAGGTAACGAAGTTATTTCATTAACTTTTTGAATTTAACCAACTAAACCCATTCTTAATTTTTGATTGTTTCAATGAGAAAATTTTGGAAAAATTAAGAATTCTAGTATTTTTTTATTCTTTTTTTTAATTCCTTCAGAAATAGATAAGAATTTGTTTGGTGAATCGGAAACTTTTTTTTTCAATTTTATAGAAAAATTGAAGTATAAATTTCAAGTAAAAATTGCAATTTCTTTTCTTATGGAACATACATATCAATATGCATGGATAATCCCTCTTCTCCCACTTCCAGTTATTATGTCAATGGGGTTTGGACTTTTTCTTATTCCGACAGCAACAAAAAATCTTCGTCGCATATGGGCTTTTCCTAGTGTTTTACTTTTAAGTATAGCTATGGTATTCTCAGTTCACCTGTCTATTCAACAAATAAATGGAAGTTCTATCTATCAATATCTATGGTCTTGGACCGTCAATAATGATTTTTCCTTAGAATTTGGATACTTAATCGACCCGCTTACTTCTATTATGTTAATACTAATTACTACTGTAGGAATCCTGGTTCTTATTTATAGTGACGATTATATGTCTCACGATGAAGGATATTTGAGATTTTTTGTTTATATAAGCTTTTTCAATACGTCCATGTTGGGATTGGTTACTAGTTCCAATTTGATACAAATTTATTTTTTTTGGGAGCTTGTGGGAATGTGTTCCTATTTATTGATAGGCTTTTGGTTTACACGGCCAATTGCAGCGAGTGCATGTCAAAAAGCTTTTGTAACTAACCGTCTAGGGGATTTTGGTCTGTTATTAGGAATTTTAGGTTTTTTTTGGATAACAGGTAGTTTAGAGTTTCGGGATTTGTTTAAAATAGCTAATAACTGGATTCCTAATAATGGGATTAACTCCTTACTTACTACTTTGTGTGCTTTTTTATTATTCCTTGGTGCAGTTGCGAAATCGGCACAATTCCCTCTTCACGTATGGTTACCCGATGCTATGGAAGGACCCACCCCCATTTCGGCTCTTATACACGCAGCAACTATGGTTGCTGCGGGGATTTTTCTTCTAGCTCGACTTCTTCCTCTTTTCATATCCCTACCTTTGATAATGAATTTCATTTCTTTAATAGGTACAATAACACTCTTCTTAGGAGCCACTTTAGCTCTTGCTCAGAGAGATATTAAAAAAAGCTTAGCCTATTCTACAATGTCTCAATTGGGTTATATGATGTTAGCTCTAGGTATAGGTTCTTATCAAGCTGCTTTATTCCATTTGATCACTCATGCTTATTCGAAAGCTTTATTGTTCTTGGGATCCGGATCTGTTATTCATTCAATGGAACCTCTTGTTGGATATTCACCAGATAAAAGTCAGAATATGGTTCTTATGGGTGGTTTAAGAAAATACATTCCAATTACAAGAACTAGTTTTTTATGCGGTACCCTTTCTCTTTGTGGTATTCCACCTCTTGCTTGCTTCTGGTCCAAAGATGAAATCCTTAGTAATAGTTGGTTATATTCACCCTTTTTTGGAATAATAGCTTCTTTTACTGCAGGATTAACTGCGTTTTATATGTTTCGGATATATTTACTTACTTTTGATGGGTACTTGCGTGTTCATTTTCAAAATTACAGTAGTACTAAAGAGGATTCGTTGTATTCAATATCCTTATGGGGAAAAAGGATACCCAAAGGGGTCAATAGAGATTTCGTTTTATCAACAACGAAAAGTGGGGTTTCTTTTTTTTCACAAAATATATCCAAAATTCATGGTAATATAGGAAATAGGGTAGGGGCCTTTAGTACTTCCTTGGGGGCTAAAAACACTTTTGTCTATCCTCATGAAACGGGAAATACTATGCTATTTCCTCTTATTATATTACTGCTTTGTACTTTGTTCATTGGATCTATAGGAATCCATTTTGATAATGAAATAGGGGAATTAACCATATTATCAAAGTGGCTAACTCCCTCAATAAACTTTTTCCAAGAAAGTTCTAATTCTTCCATAAATTCATATGAATTTATCACTAATGCAATTTCTTCTGTAAGTTTAGCTATTTTTGGTCTATTCATAGCATACATCTCCTATGGATCCGCTTATTCTTTTTTTCAGAATTTGGATTTAATAAATTCCTTTGTAAAAGGGAGTCCGAAAAAGTATTTTTTCGATCAACTAAAAAAAAAGATATATAGTTGGTCATATAATCGCGGTTATATAGATATTTTCTATACTAGAGTCTTTACCTTGGGTATAAGAGGATTAACCGAACTAACGCAGTTTTTTGACAAGGGTGTCATTGATGGAATTACTAATGGAGTAGGTCTTGCTAGTTTTTGTATAGGAGAAGAAATTAAATATGTGGGGGGAGGGCGAATATCGTCTTATTTATTCTTTTTTTTATGTTATGTATCCTTGTTCTTATTCTTTTTTCTTTCTTAAGGAATTCCCCCATCTCCTGGCTAAGTAGCTTTCCTATTCTCCTTCCTATCTCCTTCTACCACCTTTCTTTTTCTATCTCCCTCCTCTCCTAATAGTTCGGTTTTCCGCGATTTTTTCCATTCCTCTGTGTAAATAGCCTAATATGGGTTCACAATCAATAACATCTTCACCATCGAGAGTAACGATCAGTCGAAGAACACCATGCATTGATGGGTGGTGAGGGCCCATATTGACTATCATGAGATCTTTTCTTGTAAGCGGTAGACTCATATCCTTTCTTCCTTAATTCATTATTCCATGAAAATGGATTATTCCATGAATTCCTCAAAACGAGGCTCATCAAAATGCAAAACCTAAGACTACTATAAGACTACTAATAAAATAAGAAAAAAAATTCGAACGATGAAATTACCGCTCCCGAATATCCAACTGACTGATTAATTTCTTATAACGTACTC